GCAATGATAAATAGATACGAATAGAGCAAGAAAAGAAGGAAATAAAAAAACATAGTATAGAAAAGATATCCAAAATTATATAGAAATCACTATCCTACCCTTAGTTTTTATTTCCTTAATTTAATTGAATTTTGCTTGATTAGGGTAAAGTTCCTTAAAAACCTCTGCCTTTTTTAAAATATCTTGAACAGTTCCTGTAGGCTGAGCGCCTTTTTCAAGGAAATAGAGAATAGCGGGAACGTTTAAATAAGTTTGATTCTTGATCGGATCATAAAAACCCACTTTCCGAAGATCTCTTCCTTCTCTTCGGGATCGAACATCAATCGCAACGATTCGATAGACGGCTCATCGGGATAGATGTAGATGAAAAAGACCCCCCCCTAGAACCGTATAGGAAGTTTTCTCTTCGTACGGCTCGAGAAAAAATGATTCGAAGTTTTGTCTATGGATAAAATTATAATAAATAGGAAAGGAATCCGTAAAATAAATTAGCCTATAAATTAACTGATATTTATTTAGCACCCTTCCTGAAAAATAAAAAATCATTTGTACTCATAACTCAAGTTGAATAATTCTCAAATATCTTAAAGATTTTTCTTTAAGATATTTTTTTATTGAGTGGTCTTTAACCCCCCTTTTGTCTCGTTTAAAATCTATTTGGATTCTTTATTCGGATCCGTGAGACAATTGAAGTGGTGTTTCCTTGTTCTGGGATCCTTTATCTTTGTTTTAAATCCTTGGGTTTAGACATTACTTCGGTGCTTCTTAATCCTTTCAAAATGGTAGCAACATACCCCTTTTGTGATTTCTTTCTATCAAAGAATCATACCGACGGTTGATTCGCGCGCGATACACTGTGGATCGAAAAAGTTTTAGCCGTTCCAACAAATTTTTTTGAATTGAAAATTTGCTCGAATCGGATCCTTTCAATTTCTATATCGAAGATATACTTACGAAGTTGTTCCAATTTATTGATTGGCATTAACCCTAGATCGTTGCCCCTGAGAAATTAATCAATACTTTCTACTCGAGCTCCATCATGAACTATTTACATTACAACCCAATAAAAAAAGAAGGGTTCTAGTAGAATAGAACAAACGACGTCGAGCCAAGAGCACCTTCATTCCTATATAAAATGGTGGATGTAAGAATAAGAATCCACACCGGATCGTGTCCTTCAAGTCGCACGTTGCTTTCTACCACATCGTTTTAAACGAAGTTTTACCATAACATTCCTCTAATTTGGAACCAGTATGGAATTGATTCAATTATGGAATCATGAATAGTCATTGGTTCAGTCGGTACAGAGACATAGTAATTTCTATTTTTTCTTATCTACATAGATAAGAAATATTTTTCTGAAAAAATCTTAGCAAGACCCCGGCTTTTTTGTATGAATGGAACATTTTTCTATAAATATCTATCTAAAAAAAAATATCTAATAGAAATATGCAGAAATATAAATATAGAAATACCATAACTAACAGAAATAACACGAATAAAGAAATTCTATTTGACTCTGCCTCTTCAAGTGACTCAATAAGATAGACTGACCCATTTCCAACTTCCCAAAGATTCAACCCATAAGGAATCATTACAAATCTTGATAATTGAAAAAGTTTCCTACTTATACATCATTATTTGAGTCAAGTTTTACAGTAAAGACTATATTTGATTATCATAAGAAAGATAAATCTCTGTTTCTTTTCGAATCGAATTGTCAATGATTTAAAGCAAATAAGCTAAATAGATCGAACAATAAAAATAAATATCATTGTTAAATATTTAAATTTTAATATTTTAGGGATGCAAATTATTTTTAACAAAAATAGAAAGACTATTGTCACTGAAATAGGATAACAATACATACCTATAGGCTAAGCACTTCCTCGTTTTATATGTATTTTCATATTTTGTTTAACCTGAGGTTAAGTAATCTTTCTGCAACTGTGATCTATGTCCCATCTTATCTGGATCACAAAAGGATTCAGTTACATTTGCATGTCATTTGAACCAGATTTAGTTCAGTTTGTGAAAAACTGAGATATGATTACGAAAAGAATCATTCAAAATCAGAAAAGAAAGAAGAATTCTATTCTATCCAATATTATGCCTTGAAACAGAATCTTGTTGAACAAAAAAGCTGTATTCGGATACAATGGATATGCTCTGGGACGGAAGGATTCGAACCTCCGAATAGCGGGACCAAAACCCGTTGCCTTACCACTTGGCTACGCCCCATTTATATTTTTATTGGACACTAATACTAATAAAGAATAATATTGGTATTAAGTGTTCGTCAATTCCAGTCCAACTATCTATATAAAATATTTATTCTTTATAGAATATATTATAGATTCGTGCTAAGATTTTGACATGTGTATATCTAGAATTCAACTGAATTTATTGATCATTACATATAATTCAATTAAGATATTGTATGAAAGTATGATTTCTTCTATTCTCCTTTGAGAATTGGAGGATTTTTGATTGGGCGGAAAAAGAAGGATTTTTTTGTCTACCTTACTTTCTTCATTTTTCCTTATATCAATAACTCAATCAAAATGCAATTATCTCGACGAACAAAATGTCTGTTATGCTTAATATCTTTAGTTTGATCTGTCTTAATTCTGCCCTTTATCCGAGTAGTCTTTTCTTCGCCAAATTGCCCGAAGCCTATGCTTTTTTGAATCCAATCGTAGATGTTATGCCAGTAATACCCCTGTTCTTTTTTCTTTTAGCCTTTGTTTGGCAAGCTGCTGTAAGTTTTCGATAAGATCTTTAATACTATCCTAGAAAATTCATGATTTATTCGAGAAAAATTATAACAATTGATAAGATCAAATAAGTCTGATAGTATGAACCTTCGATTCAAACATTGAAATTCTTGGATAGCTGCGAGAAATCCGGTTCGCCCCATTTCCCGATTCTAACCCTTTTTCCGGCGAAAGACCTTATTAGGTTAGGGTCCCTTACAATATCTAATTGTGGGTATGAAAGTGATTTGCGGTAATCAAAGACTCTTATTACAAATTTCAACTTCATTTGAATTTCTGAACATTCTTTTCTATTTCTAGAATTCATTTCTTGGTGTCAAAATAGGATATGTGATATAAAAATGGAGGATCTATTATCTTTTCTCGTTTTCCTTTTTCAAAAAATGATCTTGGAGGTTGTGTAATGCTTACTCTCAAACTTTTCGTTTACACAGTAGTAATATTCTTTGTTTCTCTCTTCATCTTTGGATTCCTATCCAATGATCCAGGACGTAATCCTGGACGTGAAGAATAAAATAAAAATTTCGTTTTTCTTGCTTGATTTTACAATTTTCTTAAGATTTTCTTTTATCTATTCCACACGTTTAACTAGTAAAAAAATAAAAAGGGGGTTGCGAAATTTGAAAGAAAAAAAATGGAAAGTCATCAACGGAAACGGAAAGAGAGGGATTCGAACCCTCGGTACGAATAACTCGTACAACGGATTAGCAATCCGCCGCTTTCGTCCACTCAGCCATCTCTCCCAATTGAAAAAGATAATTACTATCTTACATTACACATCAAGTAAGGATTAAAGAAAGTATTTCTTTGACATTCTTTATCGTTATTATATAATTAGCAATTCCATTTAGATGCTCGAAAGATCCAAATAGAAAGATAAATAAAGAAGACCTTCTTGCTTTTATTTTGTTCGAAGTGCCTTTTGGGCCTGGCCCGGTCAATACCCAGCCGGGCCTTTTTTTGTTCCAACAAATTCCCTTTATTTATAGGCAATATAAATAAGATACCCAATTTGGTATCTGTGTAACAATTTACGTTCTGGGGTTTACATATACTTATAATTTTTGTTATAATGGAAATTGAGAAGGATTTTTGATTCAAAAGAATCAATACTGATTAAGTATGTATCAATAGAAAAGTGAGGGGAAGTTTTTCGGCATTGTGTGTTTTGAGATACTATACAATCAATCGAAGGGGTGGATCAAATACAATAAAAAGGGTAAAAATCAAAAGGGTAAAAAGGGTTTATTTTCTAATTTTTCTAAATTTAGAAAAAGTATTAAAAAAAGGATGCAAATACAATAAACTAAAGTTTAGTAATCCAACCCAAAAAGGGACAATTTTATCCTATTGTGTATCGTTTTGGCGGCATGGCCGAGTGGTAAGGCGGGGGACTGCAAATCCTTTTTCCCCAGTTCAAATCCGGGTGCCGCCTCATCAACAAACGAATCGAATATAGACTCGCGAGAATCTCTGAGTGTTCAGGCATTGAATCACTATTAGATTGAGATTGGATGGATAATTTACTTTTTTATAGAAAAAGTATAGAAAAAGTGAAAAAAAATCATTTTTCCCCTCCTCAAGAGTATAATATACTATCTCCCAACTGCTTCAGAGAGACAATCGGGAAAGGGTACGGATTAGATCAAATAGGAAAGAAAAGTATGTAATAGATAGGAATTTCGCTATTTTTACTTATGAAGGCAAAAAAAAGGAATGGGCCCTCTTATTTTATTACTACATGTTCCATTAGTAACATTCCTTTGTGGTGTCATTGTGTATTTTACTTGTGTTTAGTCTTTGCCGATTAGAAATCATATCATATAGTAATTTTTTAGAAATGGATTTATTTGATTGGTTCATCAATAGTGTTTGGCCAGAATCCCTTTTTGACTCTGGACCATTGATTCTACTATTATTAGTGAGCAATAATGGAATAATTCTATCATAGAGATAAGGGACATAATTCACATGGATATAGTAAGTCTCGCTTGGGCTGCTTTAATGGTAGTCTTTACATTTTCCCTTTCACTCGTAGTATGGGGAAGAAGTGGACTTTAGAAGAACTCCTAATTTAGTTGAGGAATGAAACGGTATCAATTGTTTTATAGATCGTTCTGCAACGCATATTTTTATTTGAATTGAAATAATTTTCAAATAAAAATATCTTCATTTCGAAATTCCATTGGATTCTAGTGGAGAAATGTATTCTATAACAGTAAAACAATTATTTCAGATTGATCGGAATAAATAGATGTATCAAAGAATTGGGTCCTACGTCAATTCCATATATGGATTAATAACTACAGATATTGAAGATAAAAGCTAATATAGTACCAACTTTATTAGAAAGTCAAGTACAACTTTATACACTACAATAACACTCATAGAGAGTATGGTAAGAAATAAATTTATTTCTTACTTACCATACTCTCGGATCTCATAGAATACCGCCGATTATAGCCCGTTGATTTCATTTAAGACGCAAAAATAGAATCCTTTTCATTTGATTTCTTCAACTATTGATCAGAAATCAGAAGTGAAGTTTCATTTAAAGTAATTAATCATTTTGACTGACTGTTTTTACGTAAATTATAAGTAGAAAAGCAGTAGGAACTAAAATGAAGAGTGCAGTAGCAATAAATGCAAGAATATTTACTTCCATAATCTCATCGTTTTTTTTATTTCACAATAGCTCGGGATTTAATCCCATAGAGATGATAAATCTTTCACCTGTCAATTCAATGAATGCATTCCCTATCGATGATCTTGAATCGGATCAATATCATGAATAACAATATCTGAGCTATTAAATTAATTCGTCGTCGAGAATTGAATAGTATAACATACGAAGATCTTTTATCCATACCGAATCCAAGATTGGATTCCCGGCCCAATCCAAAATTCCTTTATTTATCCTTCTTTTCTATAACCTACCTTAGGTCTTCCTTGTAGAACCATCAAATGAAGTAGCATCTAACCACCCGTCCGTTTCCATTAACTACAAAACCCCAACAAACAATACAAAGCGAAGTGGAAAAAGGGAGGAATTAGGTTCTAAACGCCGTTTTTTTAATGATCCAATTTTCTTTGGAAGACAAAGAAGTATGATAAAGATGAGTCGCGGGAGCAAAGATGGAATATTCTATCAACTTCACTATTTTAGTTATTTTCATTTTAGTTTAGGGTTTGTTCTTTCTTCGACAGAATCCTGAAAAAAAGGGGGGAAAGACCTTCGGAATTAAATTATGCTCTCTATCCCTTATTTCACAGAAAATGGAGAGGCGAATTGATGTATTTATTGGATCCGTCGGGACTGACGGGGCTCGAACCCGCAACGTCCGCCTTGACAGGGCGGTGCTCTTGCCTATTGAACTACAATCCCAGGGGAATCAGAAGGGATCTAGCAGAAAATTTCGATTCTTTTTTATTCTCTCGTATCAGGTATTTCTTAAGAACAAGAGGGTTCTACCATCTGATGGTAGATTGGCGAATTGTTGGGCCGAGCTGGATTTGAACCAGCGTAGACATATTGTCAACGAATTTACAGTCCGTCCCCATTAACCACTCGGGCATCGACCCAACGCCTAATTGATTTTAGACGATTGAAAATATCATTCTTATGGGCATTATTTACCCCCAGAGGGACTTGAACCCTCGTTGTCTCCGTGAAAGAGAGAAGTCGTGAAACCGCTGGACCATAGGGGCCGAGGGTCCGCATAAGGAAAACACAAAAAATCGGATAGGTGCGGAGGGGCGGCCCCTTTAGGAGATGAATAGGATCAAACCGAAAGACTCGTTAACTATTCTGGGGGTTAATGGTAATCAAAGTTTACCATTAAACTATACAATCTTGAAACTTGAAAGAGAGAAAGACGAGAAAGACCAATGAAATAAAGTTTCTGAATCAAACCGAAAAACAATGGTCGAGAACTTTCTTTCTTCTTTCGTTCTTCTTTCATATCTCCGCTTTACTCCCCCCCCGGTTCCCAGTGAGGAACCAAAAGATTATTTTGGTCCGCGCAATCGAATTATATTATGCCCTAAATTAGGCGTCAATTGACCACGTAAAGGAGAGAAAGAAGAGAAAGGAAAGCATTAAACAAGGCAAGAAGACGGTCGGACCGGACGAGGTATTTTTGCACGTGTTTAACGCTTAAGAAATAGCCATTCAGAGGGTTTTCTGGTATTCAATATTCAAGTAGATTAGAATATAAATACCGTTATACATTATAATATAAGAAACTGAATCAGTTTTGATATTCTAAAAAAAATCCTAAAACATAGTAAGCCTAAGTGGGAGAATTCTGTTTCTAGGACTGTTTTATCAATTCCGTTCCATTTGCATCTCTTAAAAATGCCAATTTAAGTTAAGTATAAATTTTTATTCCACCTATCTCATAGATTCCAGTCAAAGATTCATAGAATCGAAATTCCATCATTGTTAGATCTATAGGATTTGATGGATAATGAGCCAGCCAAAATGGTATTTATTTTTGTTTTTGTTTTTTGGAGAATTCGATATGGATGAGTATAAATCACTGCCAATTTCAAAAGAATCCGGGATAGACGCAATGTCCACAATACCTGGATTTAATCAGATACAATTTGAAGGATTTTGTAGGTTCATTGATCAGGGTTTGACAGAAGAACTTTCTAAGTTTCCAAAAATTGAAGATACAAATCAAGAAATTGACTTTGAATTATTTTTGGAAAGATATCA